GATCCATACAATATATATACAATATTATATTGTACTAAATACAATCTAAATAGTATTAGTATATTCTATATATACTATTCTTCTGACTAATAGTATAAGTCTACGTATATATTATATATTACATATATTTTTCCCAATTTATATTGTTTTTAGCATGCAATTTTGAATACTTGAACGGTCGATTCTTTTCTTTTGTTTTCGTCTTAGCTCTTATCTTTCCGAACGAAAAATAACTAAAAATAAATTTAATTACTCTATATATTGAATAATTTAATAGCCATAACGAATCTAATGGCTATAACTAAAAATTCCTTTTTTATTAAAAAAATAATAATTTGAAATTCAATTGTAATTTGAATTCAAAAATCTTACTAGCTAATTAAGATATTGATAATCATATATTTGATAAGATAAACGGATCTAATTATATATTAATTAGTATCTGAAGAGTTAGTTAATAGCTAAGATTCCAGCAGTTTAATAAATCCCTATGTGGGTACAATTTCTGTTATGTGAGCCCGCTTAGCTCAGAGGTTAGAGCATCGCATTTGTAATGCGATGGTCATCGGTTCGACTCCGATAGTGGGCTTTTCTCGATTTGTTTTATTTTTTTTACATAGTTGAAAATGTGAAATCAACGAAATTGAAAAGGCTTCGTTTGCTTTTCCCACATGGCACCCTTCTATTATCTCCTAAAAATTTCCAATTAAAAAAAAAGGGAGGAGTTTTATCTATGTAGACTAAATCAATCAAAAAAAGAACCCTTACTTTGATTTTTATATTCTTATTAGATTAATATTCATATAATTAGAATATTATTGAAGAGTTTTTAGTAATTAAAAGTTTGAAATAAATTAAGTTTGATATTATAGAAAATATTCTATTTAATATTAATACGATAAATTAGATATATATTTTCTAATATATTAAGTATTAAGGCCAGAATAGTGATACAATTAATCTAATTATTCTTTCGAATTTTTCTTTGTAGTACAATATTTCAATAAATTTTGATTAATTTATTGTGGAATTTCAAAATTTATATTGTATTTTTTATTTTTCTATTTAGCATTTAGTTTAGTTTAATTTCATATTTCATTTAGATTTATGCAAATAAGGAGTCTTTATGTCACGTTACAGAGGGCCTCGTTTCAAAAAAATACGTCGTCTGGGGTCTTTACCGGGACTAACTACTAAAAAGCCTAGAGCTGGAAACGATTTTAGAAACCAATTACGCCCCGGTAAAAAATCTCAATATCGTATTCGTTTAGAAGAAAAACAAAAATTACGCTTTCATTATGGTCTTACAGAACAACAATTACTTAAATATGTTTATATCGCCGGAAAAGCAAAAGGGTCAACAGGTCAAGTTTTACTACAATTGCTTGAAATGCGGTTGGATAACATCCTTTTTCGATTAGGTATAACTTCGACTATTCCTCAAGCACGCCAATTGGTTAACCATAGACATATTTTAGTTAATGGTGGTATAGTAGATATACCAAGTTATCGCTGCAAACCCCGCGATATTATTACAGTGAGAGATGAACAAAAATCTAAGTCTCTGGTTCAAAATTATCTTGATTCAACCTCCCGTCAGGAATTGCCAAAACATTTGACCCTTCACCCATTCCAATATAAAGGATCAGTCAATGAAATACTAGATAGTAAATGGGTCGGTTTGAAAATAAATGAATTACTAGTTGTAGAATATTATTCTCGTCAGACTTAAACTTAACGAAAATAAGAAGGATTTCAGACAATTTAGCCCTCCCTTTACTTTACACCCCACCCATATAAAGACTTTTTAAGTAAGGGATTTTTTAACATTCATGTATCATAGATTGATAGGGAGGTTTTAATTCCTTGTCTATTCTTTCTAGTATTTTCCATATTACCGAAATTGAGATTAGGAATAGCGAAACCATATCAAAGAAAGGTTGGAATAATGGTGTCCCTTTTTTATTTGATGTGAGATATTGTGGTCAATAACATTAACGTTGGTGAATTAGGTGAAGGGTACGGAAAGAGAGGGATTCGAACCCTCGGTAAACAAAAGCTTACATAGCAGTTCCAATGCTACGCCTTCAACCACTCGGCCATCTCTCCTACATAATGAGAAAGTTGATAATAAGTCGAGTGAATAGTGATTCACTATTTGATTTTTGGATAAATGTGTACACCCTATTTTAATTTTATTTAATTTTAACTAAAAAAAAAATATAAAAACTTTGCTAAACCTTAGTCGAGGCTGGGGAAAGGAGATAATTTTGTGGGACAAACTCTTAACAACAACGTATCTATTCATGTTTACGAAGATGGGACTCCAAATTTTATTTTTGAATTTTTCTTTTTATACTGGATTAAATCACTTAATTGGAACAACTCCACTGATTGATCTTTTTTTTTTTGACTATCTTTAATAGTTCCCTTTAAACCATCGTTTTATTTAGTTTAGACCATTATTCTATTTTCATAAAAATAAGAAACTTATTTGTGCAAGTTTGAGATCTTTTAACAAGAACCCCTTATCATAACTTCTTATCCCATAGATTTATTCCAACGAAAGGCCCGCGGAATTTTTATATTTGATTATATACCGTATTACCCGTTATATACACAACACAAAATGAATGTTTAGTCTATTTTCATCCATCATAGAGCGATTATTCAACCCTTTTTCCTCTTTGGATCAAAATTTACTCAAAACTTCTCAAATTTTCCTACAGCTTCGAATAAATTCGTTGATTCTTCAACTTTGATGAACTCAAAATATTTTCCGATATTTTTAATACTACTATATTTAAGATTAAGTTGAAATCTAATCGTCTTCAAATATTTAAATATTTCTTAGTTTTGTTTTTATTGAGTCCTGCAAAAAATAAAAAATTTGAGTAGAAGTTTAATTTTAATGAGTCCGCTTTTATGTTATTTCATACTGTCAAATTCCGTTGGTTGTGGGATTATTTTCTCACGAAAGTAATTAAAAAAAATTATAGCAGGAATTTCTGCCTATGTCTAGATCTCGAATAACTGGAAATTTTATTGATAAGACCTTTTCGATTGTAGCCAATATCTTATTACGAATAATTCCGACAACTTCGGGGGAGAAGGAGGCATTCGCTTATTACAGAGATGGTGTGATTTGATTATTTTTTTTTTAGTTATTTTATACTTTTCTTTAATTTCATTTTTTTCTATTTTTTAATATTCTTAGGAAAAAGTTGAATAATAATTATCTTATTCGGGATATAAAGAAAAAAAATTATTTGCAAAAATTCTACGCTTGGTGAAGGTGAAGTTTGTAAATAAAACAAGCCCCTCTGTCGTGTATCCGCGATTAATGCAACCTCAAATGCTTCAATTGTTGATTATAGAGTATTGAGCGAAAGGTTACACCTACGGTTGTGTTAGGGCAAACCTACTCCACTAGTACTAATAGGAGGCATAGAGGAAGAGGCACTACTCCTCGGAATCAACAACAAGAAAATTTTGTTATAAATTATCCCTTTTCCTTATGAGGATCGGGACTAGCAAGCATGGTTGGGACAACAAACACCCATCTCGTTCGTGTTTTGGATCCCCGTATAGCCATCGAAAACTGTTGAAGTGACTAATTCCTGAAAATTAAGTGGCGTTTAAGACAAATAAATTGCGGGAGTCAACCTTTATTTTATCTAGTATCAACAGACTTGATCTTAAGGAAAGATCTTTTACAAGAAGGTTGGTTAGAGATTTTTTGTAAAAACACCAGCCCCACTCAGTTTATAATGAGAATATTTGAATTTTTTTTTATTCCATGTATTAGTCTCATTATGTACATAAAGGAGGAGCCGTATGAGATGAAAATTTCATGTACGGTTCTGAAACGGAGATTTTTTGAATCGAATGACGACCGTAACGGATGGCGGCTCAATCCGAAGGAAATTATGCGGAAGCTTTACAGAATTATTATGAAGCTATGCGACTAGAAATGGATCCCTATGATCGAAGTTATATACTCTATAACATAGGCCTTATCCACACAAGAAACGGAGAACATACAAAAGCTTTGGAATATTATTTTCGTGCACTAGAGCGAAACCCATTCTTACCACAAGCCTTTAATAATATGGCCGTGATCTGTCATTACGTGCGACTATCCCCACTATAGAAATAAAAAAGGCAAAAGAACAAATTCATTAATAAATACTAGAAAAAAATAGGCTTTCTACATATGTATTGTCCAAAACGACGATTTTTATCAGCTGTAGCAAAGAACTAAACTTCATAAAATATTAAGTATGAATATGAAGAAATAGGTATGCCTAGATACTTTATTCGATGGATAAAGGATCCAATTGATAGAGGAAGCACCGTAAAGATCAATTTGCGAGGTTTTGGGCCGATATAATAAGAACTGCTTATTTATGTCATAATATAAAATAAAAATTAGGAATCAATTTATGTAATAGAGTCGATCCCCTAAGGTATTGAGCAGCGGTGTAGCATCAGATCCCAAAGATAGTAAGCCTTTTCCTTCTTATAAATATAAAGGAAAGTACTTTTCACGGATTCTATACTAAATATCGAAATATATATATTAAACCGAGATAGTTACCTTTTTAGAAAACTATAGTGATAGTGGAAATGCCTCTACTTTATGAAGGCAGGAGAAAAGATAAAACTGAGTAAATTAGTAATCAAAATTCAAGTTTGAAACTCATAACCTCTTTTTCTTTTGGTAGAAAAAATGGGATGGATCCATGAGAAATCTCATTCAATTTGATATGGGAGATTAAAAAAAAGGTCACCAAAAGAGCTTGACCGTTGAGCCGTATGAGGTTGGAAACTCTCAAGTACGGTTCTAAGGGAAGGAATTTACCCCCTATTCCGACCGGGGAGAACAGGCCATTCGACAAGGAGATTCTGAAATTGCGGAGGCTTGGTTCGATCAAGCTGCCGAATATTGGAAACAAGCTCTAGCGCTTACTCCGGGTAATTATATTGAAGCGCAGAAT